CTCTACCTTACTACCTATATAATATATATATTAGGTAGAATTAGGTATAATGTTCTTGTCATTTTTTTTTTTTTTTTTTTTTTTAGTTTCATATAATCATATGTTTAATCTAATTTTTTTTTATTTATAATTATATATTTATAATTATATTAATTTCTAATTATTCTAATTATTTTCTAATTATATAAATTATATATTCAAAAATAAATATGAAAATTAAAATATTAAAATAAAATAAAAAAATAATTATAAAATTATAAATAATTTATAAATAATTAATATTAAAATTAAATAATTAAAATATTTAAAATCGAAAAATATATTATTATTATATTAATATTATTATATTAATATTATAATATTAAAAATATTAAATTATAATTATAATAATATTTACTATAACGTAATTAACTTAATATAACTATATAACTAATATCTAACTAATATAACTAACTAATATAACATAAACATATATATATTATTAACATATCAACAATATATAATTCAACAATATATAATATATAACATAACATATATATTATTAACATATAACATATATATAATAATATATAAATATATATAATATATAATTATATAAATATAAATAAATAAATATAAATAATATAATAATAATATAATATAATATAAATATAATATATAATATAATGATTAATTATAATGATTAATAATAAAGAAAAAAATTTAAAATAAATAAATATCAAAGAAGAAGGAGGATTTCAAATGCGAGATATAAAAACATATCTCTCCACGGCACCTGTGCTAACCACTCTATGGTTTGGGTCTTTAGCGGGTCTATTGATAGAAATTAATCGTTTATTTCCAGATGCCTTGTCATTCCCCTTTTTTTAATTCTAATTGAATTCTTGTCTTGTATTGATATGTGAAGAAATGAAGAAGATTTGAGATACCATTCCACGTAACATGGCTTCAATTTAGATTCCCTTTTCTTTAGGATAGGAAAAAAAAGTGTATCGAACCTCAGTCAAAATACAGTGAATCTACGATATAATTTGGGATAAAAGAAATAGAAATGTGGATTAGGAATTAGGATAGGAAAGGAATAATTCCTAGTTAGAAAAAATTGTATTACTTAATTATTACTATATTTAATATTCTTATATTAATGAACTTCTATTAATGAATATGACTCTCTTTCTTTATTGTTTTAGATTATAGTACTTCGAAGTCATTCGACTTCTAATAATAATAATATTTTTAAATTCCATCTCTAGTTAGTAAATATATATTTTTTATTTTATTTTGTTTTTGGTTCGGATCAAAAACAAAAATGAGGAGAGTTAAAAAGTGAAGTCGATCCAAAATGAAAAGGAGGTCCATGGCCAAGGGTAAAGATATCAGAATTATAGTGATTTTGGAATGTACCAGTTGTGTTCGAAAGGGTGTCAATAAAGAATCGCCGGGCTTTTCTAGATATATTACTCAAAAGAATCGACACAATACACCCAATCGATTAGAATTGAGAAAATTTTGTCGCTATTGTCAAAAATATATGATTCATGGGGAAATAAAGAAATAGATGGAACAGAATGCATGTGTGATTTTTCCAAGGAGCGGGAAGAGTAAGAACTTGACATCTTCACATAGATAATACAAACCAAATCCTATTTTGGTCGGATCTTAAATGAATAAAAAAAAGTAGAATTGTATTTTCTAGATTATTTTATTTATATTTATATTCTAATTATTATATAATATATAATATTTCATTATTCTAATTATTTAATTATTAATTATTATTATATTATTATTATAATTATAAATTATATTAAATTATATAATTATATATAAGATATTAAGTATAAGAAATAAACAAACAAGGAATAAGCAAACCATGGATAAATACAAACAACCTTTTCGTAAATACAAGCGATCTTTTCGTAGGCGTTTACCCCCAATTGGATCGGGGGATCGAATCGATTATAGAAACATGAGTTTAATTAGTCGATTTATTAGTGAACAAGGAAAAATCTTATCTAGACGGATGAATAGGTTGACCTTGAAACAACAACGATTAATTACTATTGCTATAAAACAAGCTCGTATTTTATCTTCGTTACCTTTTCGTAATAATGAGAAACAATTGGAGAGAGGGGAGTCGATCCCTAGAACTACAGGTCCTAGAACCAAAAATAAATAGACATACTCCTCAAAACTCCAATAGGAACTCAAGCTCAGATTAATGTTTTGCTCGAAAAACCTAGAATCCCGAGTTGATTCTTGTGTTATAAAATGTTATAAAAAAGGAAAAATGGGTAATAAATTTTTTTTTTGAAAGATGCTCGTTTATTTCAAATCTTAATTTCTTTTTCTTCTATCTTCCCGGAGAATGGACTCCGGGAAATTCTGTTTCAATCATTCTTGTTTCCTGTATAGTATATTCTTATACTGTATAGTATATTCTTATATTCTATTAAGATTCTTTTATTCCTTTATTCCTTTATTTGTATTGTATTGTATTTGATTGATTAATGATTTTATTTGAAATCATATCAAAACAAATCTTATTTGATAGGACTATTTGCACAAGTATTTTACGATTCAGAAGCAATTGTTTCTTGTACAGATTGTGTATGAATCTACTATAACTATAGGATACTATATCCTCACGAGTTACTGCATTTATCCGAGTGATCCACAAACGACGAAAATCTCTCTTTTTCCTGCTCCTATCTCGATGAGAGGAACCCAAAGCTCTCATTCTTTGTTGAGTACTCGTTCGAGTAAGTCTTGAATGAGCCCCTATAAAGGTTGATACAAATAAACAAATTTTTTTTCGACGTCTTCGAGCTGTATATCCCCGTTTAACTCTGGTCATTAAATCAAATGAAACTTTATTGAATAACTAATGTATTTATCTTCTTTCAGTCATACTTTTCCTCCGGTCGATTAATAACAAAACGGATTTTTCCGATATATAAAATATAAATTCCAATGGCTTTTGCTACTATGACCTTCCCGACCACAATTTTTACTTCCGGGTATCTTGCCTAGAAATAAGAAATTCTACTGCTGCTAAATAGTGGGTTTCCTCGTTTCTATGGCAACTTTTTAAACGGTGAGGTCCTCTCTATACACCGGAGCTTCTTCTTTCATTTCATCGAATTTTATTGTGAACTTGTATAGTTCACACTCTTTGGCTCTACCCCATCCTTTTTTCAATTAGAATTATTTTTTTTTTCTAATTATAATTAGAAAGTAATAGTCCTTTTCACAAAAAAGCTATCCATACAGTGACGGCATTTAATTCTGTAAAGTGAAAGTTGGCTAGGTAGCTGACCCTGTTAGTCCGTTTTTTTTTCAAGAATAAGAATAGGAGCATAATCCTTTTGCTTCTTATAAGACTATTTCCTCCGCTTAATGGATAACTATTTGCTACCAATGGAGAATTGCTTCTCATCTAAAACGGAGTGGTTGGATTTGCACCAATAGAAACCATAAATTACATTACATAATATAATAGGTAAATGATAGATCCTCATTTTTAGATAGTTATTTAGATAGTAAATTAAATGGCGGTCTTTCACTCTATCTATCCTATTCATTGGTAGTGTTCATTGATACTGGAAAATTTTTTTTTTTCATTTCTTCAAACTCATGATCTGAACTGAACGAGTCGCACATACACCCTAGTACATGTTCCTCGACGCTGAGGACATCCTCGAAGAGCGGGGGATTTCGTGACATTTCTTATTGGCTGTCTTGCGTTTCTAATAAGTTGTTTAATGGTTGGCATGTCGTGTCTATATAATCTCATTCTAGATAGAATAGAGTGGGTTGGCTTAGATCGATCTTAACCTGATGGTTGATGATTATGAAAGATTTCTATTCACTATCAAATCACAGAAAATTCGAATTTTGAAATGGAATTCTATATTTATATATTTATATAAATATAAAATCTCCAGTATTCTCATCTTCGACCGCTACAAGATCAACGATGCCATGAGCTTGGGCTTCTGTTGCTGACATAAAAACATCCCTTTCCATGTCTTCGGATATAACCCATAAAGGGTTGTACGTTCTTTGTACATAAACTTTTGTGAGGTTTTCGCGAATCTTCAACAGTTCTTCTGCTTCCAGGATAAATTCCCCTGCTTGTGCCTCATAAAAAGAACTAGCAGGTTGGTGAATCATAACCCTGATGATATTGATATAACATCATGAACGATTCTTCTATGCGTATCTCGCACGATTTGATTAAAGTAAGGGGGAATCAAAATAACAAGAAGAAATTAAACAACCGTACGGGCATATTTTGTACATTGCATACGGCTCTGTAATGGAATTTATTTTTTCTTCCTTTCCTTTTGCAATAGAATTTCTTCTATCGAAAAGAAGAAATATAACTCATATGATCCAAATGTTTAGATGATCCATTTACCACCCTTCCTTTCGTAGTAGTAAAGAAAAATACTATGATGGTTCTGTTGCTTTATTTTACTTTATTATATTATATATTATTATATAAATATCTAATTTATCTATTTATCTTGTCTGTGGTTTAGCAATCCCAAAGTTTCTTTTTGATACGATCCAAGAAGGATAAAATAAATTTTTCCATTTTTTTTTACTCTTTCTCTGATAACATAAAGATAAGAAAGAGACTTCTGGTGTGGAAGAAAAATGGTTTGTGACGCTGAAATTAACTCTTGACACATAAGATCAAGATCCAATTGGTAATAACCCTTCTTTTTCATACTATTATCTCAATACAAAATCTCATGTTAGGAAAAAACAATAATGGTTTGCTCATATCGAACTCGAAGTGCCATGCTATTATTACTTATTCTTTTTTTTTTTTTTTATTATTTGATTCATATTCGATAGAGCGAAGGCATAGTCTTCTTTTTTTTTTATAAAAAAACTCATTGGCGCCAAGCGTGAGGGAATGCTAAACGTTTGGTAATTTCTCCTCCGACCAAAATGAAAGATCCCATTGAAGCTGCTAATCCCATGCATATTGTATGTACATCGGGTACCACAAATTGCATAGTGTCATAAATGGCTATTCCTGGTACTACCCATCCGCCTGGAGAGTTTATAAACAAATAAAGATCCCTAGTAGCATCTTCTATGCTGAGATATACCATGAGACCAGCAAGTTGATTCGAGATCTCGCTATCAACCTCTTGGCCTAAAAAAAGTAGTCTTTCTCGATGAAGTCGGTTGATTAGGGCAAAATTGTATCCCTGTGTAACCGTACGTGCACCTTTGGATGCATACGGTTCAAAAGAGAAAAAAATCAATGTGTCGATTCCAGTCTTATTTCTTTTTTTTTTCTAACTGTTTTTCTAATGAAGCGTTTTGCTTTTCTTCCATTTTTTTTTAACATGAGTTTTGGCCTCCTTCCCGTTCCCTATATTCTATAATGTATAAAAAGTAAAAAAAAAAAAAAAGAATTTTCGTAACTTATTGAACTAACTTCTCATTGATGTATTGTTTCATAAAAATTCAAATCACGATGTAATTTTCTTGTTCCTGAATGGGTCCTTTCAATTATTTTAGGTTTTTGTTCTACTCCGGGGGAATATTTGCCCGAATTATATTTGCACATATAGGGCAAATGATTTCAGTACTGCTTATTTTTTTTTTTCAATTCGTTTCATACCTTTACCCAAACGATTCCATGTATTCATCATAGTACTTGGTAGACAGTTTGAGATTATACCTTTTGAGATTATCTCTATAGTAAGGCTAAGAATAGCCTATGATACAAGTGGTAATTATATCGTGTAATCGTATCGTATAGATCATATAGTATTATATATATATATAATAATATAAATATAATAAATAATAATTAAAATAATTAAATTAAATAATTATATTATATTTAAATTTTAAATATTTAAATTTAATATTACTACATTTACTACTACATTTACATCAATATTTATATTACTACAATTACACTCCCATTCTAGTACTTTACTCTTACCATTCCCAATTTGGTATTCTATGAGCGGAGCCTGTATACTTTAATTTTCTCAGTCCAAGTAAACCATCAATTAGAATAATTGATAATATTGATCCCCAATAGGAATTGATCTAATTGTGCTTCACGCTCCGAATTTTTGATGGTTCAATCAATACAATATTGAATTGAATATATATCTATTGGATTGGGCGAAACAGAGAATACTCGATCGGGGGAGGTAACGGGGAAATCCCATATGACCAATATGTCTAACAAGTCGCACTATAAGTCAACCCAAACAGCATCTTCCTCTCCAGGACTCCGAAAAGGCACTTTTGGAACACCAACGGGCATTAAAATAAAGAAAAAATGAAGTACTATACTTTACTTTAATATGGAAACGTAACAAAACAATGGCTTTATTGTTTTCATCATTTTTTATCTTTATTTCTTAAATTAATAAAAAATTATTAATTATTAAAACTAATAATTACATTACATATAATTTTATAATTTATATTTTATTATTTTATATTTATTATATTTAATTTATTATTTATTATATTATTTATATTAAATATATTTTAAATATATTAAAATTATGTTATATTTATTTATATTTATTTTCTAATTTCTATTTCTAATTTCTATTTATATTAGATTTTATTTAATATTTATTTTAAATTTATTTTAATATTTATATTATTATTATATTTATTATTTATATTTTATATTTTATATATATGTATTATATATACCATGTATATATACTATGTACTATGATACATGACAGAATATTATATTTATATATTATATATTTATTAGAATATTAGAATATAGAATATAGATTTATATATCATAGTCATAGTAGATATAATCTAGTGTATATAGATTATAATGTATAATGATTATAATATTATAATTTAGAATATAGATATAGACTTTATATATAGACTGGAAGTCTCATAGAGGAAGGCAGAATGAATAAATAAAAATTGGAACTAACGGATCGATCGGATCGGACAATTGTTCGAATGATTTCAAATGATAAAGATAAACAAGTATCTATGTATTCTTTTCCCCAAACAAAATACTCCCATTGCGTATTGGTACTTATCGGGTATAGAATAAGATCTGTTTCTCTTTGTTATTATTAAATATAAACATAATTGTTCTTTTAGATTTCTATTTCCTTGAAGATAAAAGAAGGGAATACAAATAAATATTAATCCCTTTTCTACCGAACAGGTGAAGTACACGGTCTAGTCTTTTCCAATGCGATAAAGTTACATAATGTCTGTTTATTTTTTAGAAAGGGGTATTTACATGGGTTTGCCTTGGTATCGTGTTCATACTGTCGTATTGAATGATCCCGGTCGATTGCTTTCTGTCCATATAATGCATACAGCTCTAGTTTCTGGTTGGGCCGGCTCGATGTCTCTATATGAATTATCAGTTTTTGATCCCTCTGACCCTGTTCTTGATCCAATGTGGAGACAAGGCATGTTCGTTATACCCTTCATGACTCGTTTAGGAATAAC